ACTTATTACTTTTGTAAAAAAAGTGTCTATGGCTTAATTTTTTAATATAAGATTAGCCTAACAAAATAAATCTTAAAAATAGGGCATTTAATAACATTTTTATAATATTTTTAAAAAGAGGTCTTTTATATTAATCTTTAGAATTTTAGTTAATATTATATATATATATTTATTAATTAAATTATTTAAAAATATAAAGAAATATATTGTTCACTTAATGTTATTATATTAAATATTTTATTATAATAATATATTTATTATATATTATACATTAAATTATTTAATATATATTAAATATTTATATAAATATTAAAATATAAAATCTAAAAATAGAGAAATATATGATATTATATATATATTATATTAAATATTTTATTATAATAAGATATTTATAATATATTATATTAAATATTTTATTATAATAATATATTTAATAGAATTCCTTCTTTCTTATAAATAAGAAAAAAGAAAGAAGGAATTCTTAATTATATTTATATTATATATTAAATAATAATAAAAATATTTATTTTAATATAAAAAAAGAAAGGATAAGTTTAAATTTAATATTAATAAATATATAATATTGTATATTATATTAAATATTTTATTATAATAATATATTTAATAGAATTCCTTCTTTCTTATAAATAAGAAAAAAGAAAGAAGGAATTCTTAATTATATTTATATTATATATTAAATAATAATAAAAAATATTTATTTTAATATAAAAATTTATAGTTTGTGTTTATTATTAAATTTACCCCAATAAATTTATATAATAACTTGATGAATATTTTATTTAATGCTATTTTGTATAATGTTTTATTTACCCCAATAAATTAATATTGAAAATTAATGCTATGGTTTAATTATTATTTAGTTAAATTTTATTATAATTTTTATATTAAAATTATAGATTTTAATTCATGATTTTTAATTTGGTCCTTTATATTTTTTGGCAGGAAGCTTTAGTTTTGCCATATCTGAAGTATTTTTCAATGATTATAATTGATAACCAATTGAAATTATTTTTTTTAATAGATATTTTATATTATTGTACCCCAATACAATAATTTTTTATTTTAACCTATTTTAAAAAAATGCTAAATTTTTACCTCTTTTTAGTAGTAATTTCTATATACTGCACCCCAATGCATGTATAGGGATACATGGGTTAATTTTAGGTTAAATTAGTATAATTTTTATATTAAAATTATAGATTTTAATTCATGATTTTTAATTTGGTCCTTTATATTTTTTGGCAGGAAGCTTTAGTTTTGCCATATCTGAAGTATTTTTCAATGATTAGATTTAATCTTGGTCTAAAAATTAATTAATTAATTTAATTATATGGATTATTTTAATATTTTTTATTCCAGTAAACAATTTTAATTAATACTATTGTTATTTATTTAGAAATTTAATTTAAAATAGATTAAAATTTGTGCCAGCATTCGCGGTTATACAATTTATTTTAGTTAATTTTATAGGAAATTAATTTTTAATTTTAATTTTGGGAAATAATATATTTTTATTTAGGTGGAATTTATATAGATAGATAAATTCCTTAATTTTTTTTAAGAAATTTCATTTTTAAACTAGGATTAGATACCCTATTATTTGTTATGTTTATTTTATCCTGAATAGTATTAGTTATGTTCTTTTAAGCTCAAAAAATATGGCGGTAAAATATCTATTTAGAGGAACCTGTAAATTAATTGACAAACCACGATAATTTGTACTTTATATTATATTTGTATATCTCTATATTTTGGAGTGTTTTGATAAAATATTTTCTTTTACTAATAATAGTTATATGTTAGGTCAAGGTGCAGTTTTTTTAAAGTTTTTATGGGTTACATTTAATAATAAATATATTTAAAATTAATTTTTAATTAAAAATTATGAATTGGGATTTAATAGTAAATTGTATTAATTAATATTTTTGAATTTTTTACTGTTTTATGTACATATCGCCCGTCACTCCTAAATTAATTTAGGATAAGTCGTAACAAAGTAATTTTATCGGAAGATGAAGTTAGAATTTCAAGTTATAGCTTATATTAAAGCTTTTTATTTACATTAATATGAAAATAATTCTTATTTAGCTTGAATATTATTTATATATAGTTTTTTATATCTTTTATAATTACTTATTTTTTTTTTAGTATTTTTTAAAACTAATATATTTTATTTACTGATAAGGATTATTATATAATATTTTGATTTAATTTTTAGTACCTTTTGTATCAGGGTGGGTTAATTAATTTAATTATTTTATTATCCCGAATTAAAAAGTTATAATATTATTTTATTCTAAATGTTTTAATATTTTTTTTAAATTAATATTAGTAGTTATATACTATTCATTTTTTATATATCTGGTTATTAAGGAATTTAATTAAATTAAGTGTTTAATTTTAAATAAAAACTTAATTATTTATTAAACATAATTATATTAGGGATAATCTTAATATTTTAATATAATTTTATATTTAAAATATTTTTTTACTTTAAAATTTTGTATTAAGTTTTTATAAAATTATTATTGTTAATTATTATTTTATATAATTTATTTTTTTACTTGATTTTTTTATATAATATATATATTTATTTAATAATGATTTAATTAGTATGGTATTTATTTAATTTTAAATGAACTCGACAAATTTTATTTCCAACTGTTTAACAAAAACATTTCTTTTTGATTTTAAAAAAAGTATTTTCTGCCCAATGATTAATTTTAAATGGCCGCAGTATACTAACTGTGCAAAGGTAGCAAAATAACTAGTTTCTTAATTAGAAGCTTGAATGAATGGATATATGTGATTTAAATTTTATTGAAGTTATTACTATAATTTTAATTTTGAGTCAAAATGCTCAATTATTTTTTAGGGACGATAAGACCCTATAGAACTTAATATATAAATTAATTAATTTTTTTATTATATAAATTGTATTAATTTATATTTTTTGTTGGGGTGATAGTTAAATTATAACTTTAATTTTTTTAATCATTAGTTTATGTAATTTTGGATCCACTTTAAAAATGATATTAAGATTAAGTTACCTTAGGGATAACAGCGTAATTTTAGTGGGGAGTTCATATCTATACTAAGTTTTGCGACCTCGATGTTGAATTAAGAAAAAAAAAAGAAGCAGAATTCTTTTGTTTAAGTCTGTTCGACTTTTAAATTCTTACATGATTTGAGTTCAGACCGGCGTAAGCCAGGTTGGTTTCTATCTTAAAATTTTATAATTTAAATTAGTTAGTACGAAAGGACCATTAATTTATACATTGTTATTTTTTTTTATTAATAGGTTGGCAGATTAGTGCCTTAAATTTAGGATTTAATTATATGAATTTTATTTATACCTATTAATATATTTTATTAGATTTGTTTTTCTGTTGGTTTTTATTTTAGTTTCTGTTGGATTTTTTACTTTATTTGAACGAAAGGTGTTAGGTTATATTCAGTCTCGCAAAGGTCCCACTAAAGTTGGTTTTATAGGTTTGTTACAACCTTTTAGTGATGGTATTAAGCTTTTTATCAAGGAGCAGAATTTTCCTATAAATTCTAATTATTTTATTTATTTAGTTTGTCCTTTTTTAATAATAATTCAATCTTTGTTTATATGGGTTTTGTTTCCCTATTATGTTAATTGTATCGATTTTGATATAGGTTTATTATTTTTTTTATGTTGTGGTAGTTTAAGAATTTATGGATTAATAATTTGTGGGTGATCTTCAAATAGAATTTATTCAATATTAGGTTGTATTCGTAGTATTTCTCAGGCTATTTCTTATGAAGTTAGACTATCTCTTATTTTACTTTGTTTTTTTATATTGCTAGATAGATATAGATTTCTTGATTTTTTTTATTATAAAAATTTAGTTTGATTTTTATTTATTTCTTTTCCCTTATTTTTCTGTTGGTTTTCTTGTTGTATAGCTGAAAGTAATCGTACTCCATTCGATTTTTCTGAAGGTGAGAGAGAGTTAGTTTCCGGCTTTAATATTGAATATGGTAGAGGGGGGTTTGCTCTTTTATTTATTTCAGAATATTCTAGTATTATTTTTGTTTGTTTAATTACAACTATTATTTTTTTTGGCTCAGACTTTGATTCCATCTTTTTTTATTTTAAGTTGGTTTTATTATGTTTTGTATTCATTTGAGTTCGGGGCACTTTACCTCGTTTTCGTTATGATAAATTGATATATTTAGCTTGAAAGTGTTATTTACCGTTAAGATTAAATTATTTATTTTTTTTTACATTACTTAAGGTTCTATGTTTTTATCATTTTTTTTTGTAAAGTTAATAAATTTATTATCTTTCTTGTATTTTCAAAATACATGCTTTATAAATAAGCTAATTAACTTTATTTAATTAGTTTATCTCATACTTTAGTTAAAATAGGGTCAGAAATAAAATATATGAAATATATAATAGTTAAAATTATACCTGTTTCAGTATAAGGGTATTCTACAGGACGTGCCCCAATTCAAGTTAATAGAATTATAATATTGATAAATACCCAAAAATTAATTTGGTTTATAGGGTAAAACTGGACTCCCTTAAAGTTTGATTTTATTGTAAATGGTAAAATGGCTAAAATAATGATTGACAAAAATAATGCAATCACCCCCCCCAATTTGTTAGGAATTGACCGAAGAATTGCATATGCAAAGAGGAAGTATCATTCTGGTTGAATATGGATAGGAGTTACTATAGGGTTGGCAGGGGTGAAATTATCCGGGTCAGATAGTAAGTATGGGTAAATTATTACTAAAGTTATAAGGGAAAAAATCATTAAAGTAAATCCTATTAAATCTTTAATTGAAAAAAATGGGTGAAATGGGATTTTATCAATATTTGAATTTACACCTATAGGGTTGTTAGATCCGGTGATGTGTAAGAATAGTAAGTGAATTATAGACAAAAGGAGGATGATAAATGGTAGTATAAAATGTAGTCTTAAGAATCGAGATAATGTTGCATTGTCAACTCTAAATCCACCCCAAATTCAATTCACTAGTATTGTTCCAATATAAGGTAAGGCTGATATTAAATTAGTAATTACGGTTGCACCTCAGAATGATATTTGACCTCAGGGTAAAACGTAACCTAGAAATGCTGTAGCCATTGTCATTAGTATAATTAAAATTCCTATATTTCATGTTTTATTTAAATGGTAGGATCCATAGTAAATTCCTCGACCCACATGTAAGTATATACAAATGAAGAATATTGAAGCTCCATTAGAGTGAATATTTCGTATTAATCAACCATAATTTACATCTCGTATAATATGGCTAATTCTATTAAATGCAATATCAATGTTAGCTGTGTAGTGTATAGATAATAATACACCGGTCATTAACTGAATAGTTAAACATAAACCTAAAATTGAACCAAAATTTCATATGGTAGATAAATTAATAGGGGCTGGTAAGTCAATTAATGAGTTGTTAATAATTGATATAATTTTATCTCTTTTTCGAATTGGTTTATTCATATTATTTTGCTCGGAGTGGTCCTTTGTTAATTTTTACGATTTTAGTTACAATTACTATAGTTAATAATATATAAATAAATATTATGATGGTAATTATTATTGTTTTTTTGTTATATATTTTTATGAATACAATTGTTTCGTTTTTTCTATAAATTAATTGATTTTCATTTAGTTGTATTTCAGATATTAATTCTTCTATAGGTATAATTATAATTATAGTTATTAGAAATATTTTATAGTTTATTTTGAACTTTTCATTTGAAGCAATTCTTCTTATATATATAAAAAGGATTAGCAGTCCCCCGATAAGTATCAAGAATATTACTATAGATATTCAGGAGGATGATATTAACTTAGCTGTTAATATTGTTGCTATTAAGGTTTGTGTTATTAATAGTATCCCTATAGATATAGGGGTTTTTATAAATATTGTTATTGATGAAATTATTATTATAATTTTTATAATATTTAATTTAATATCATCAAGTATTTTAAAAAAAATTTTATTTTTGGGTAATAATGATGTAGTGTAAATTCTATTTTGATGAAGTTTTAAAGGTTTACCCTAAATTCAATTTACAAGATTGATATTTTTATTAAATTATTAAAACTTATTTATTATGTATTTATTTATATATATATAACTTCTTTATTTTCATTATTAATTATTCGCAGGCATATTTTTTTGTGTTTATTAAGATTAGAGTTTATTGTTGTTTCTTTACTATTGATTTTATTGTATTATTTAATTTTTTATAATTATGGGGTTTATTTGTTAATTATTTGTATAGTTTTTTTTGTTTGTGAGGGTGTATTAGGTTTGAGAGTATTAGTAAGAATAATTCGTTGTTACGGTAATGATTATATTAGTTCTTTTAATTTATGATAAGTTTTATTATATTAATTTTGTTTAGACCCCTTATGATTTTTATCACAAAAAAAAGCATTTTAATTCAATTTCTTTATATTATCATATATATTTACATATTACTATATAAGAGGCCTTCAATGTTTTTTTCTAGTATTTCTTATTTTTATGGTATTGACTATTTTTCGTATGGTTTTATCATATTGTTATTTTTAGTTAGTTCTTATATAATTATTTCAATAATTAATTTTTATAAAAATTTTTATTATTTTATTTTATTAAATTTATCAATAACTTTGTTTTTAATTATTATTTTTAGTACTATAAATTATATATATATATATATATCTTTTGAATTTATTTTAATCCCTCTTATTATTTTAATTTTGGGTTGGGGCTACCAACCTGAGCGGTTGATAGCTGGGATGTATTTATTTTTTTATACTGTAGTAGTTTCCTTGCCTTTATTGATATTAATTATATATATATATATAAATTGTGGTTCAATATTTTTTAATTTTATGGTTTTTGGTTCTGATAATTTTTTGTTACATTTTATTTTAATTTTAGTTTTTATAGTAAAGATACCTATATATCTAACTCATTATTGATTACCTAAAGCTCATGTTCAGGCACCTGTCTCAGGTTCTATAATTTTAGCAGCTTTAATATTAAAGATTGGAGGTTATGGTCTTATTCGTATTATATTTATATATGAGTATATATATATTAATTATTCTTATGTTTGATTTTCATTTGGTATTATAGGTTCTTTATTTATTTCTATAGTATGTCTTGTTCAAGGTGACATAAAATGTCTTGTAGCTTATTCATCTATTGCCCATATGGGTATGGTAATTTGTGGGTTAATAACTATAAATTTTTGGGGTGTATTAGGTTCATATTTTTTAATAATTGCCCATGGTTTTTGTTCTTCTGGTTTATTCTATATTTGTAATTTGTTTTATGAACGAACTATAAGTCGAAGATTCTTTATTAATAAAGGCTTAATCAATTATATTCCTACATGTTGTATGTTTTTTTTTATATTATGTGCATTTAATATAAGTTGTCCGCCTAGATTAAATTTTATTAGAGAATTAATAATTTTACCTAGACTAATAAATTTTTGATTTACATCTATTTATTTTTTTGTAGGTATTTCTTTTTTTTCTGCTTGTTTTAGATATTATTTATATAGTTCTACCCAACATGGGTTATTTCATAATTTATACTCTTTTTCTATAATTAATTTATTAGAATTTTTATGCTTATTTATACATTTAATACCCCTTTTTTTTATACCTTTATTTATTAGAAGGTTAATTTAATTTACTTAAGTAGTTTATGTAAAATTTAGATTTGTGGGTTCTAAGAAAATTAATATTCTTAAGTTTTGTGATTAAATTTATATTTAGTTTGGTCTCTGTTTCTGTTTATTTTTTCTTTACTATTTTTTATAATAGGTTTATTATTTTTATTAAATGATTACAGTTTAATATTTGAGTGAATTTTATTTAAAATTAATTCTGTTTGTTTTGTGTATATTATTTATGTTGATCAAATTTGTATATTTTTTTTATCTGTTGTTACTTTTATTTCTTCAATAGTTATTTTATATAGAAATTTTTATATAGGTAATTATAATTATAGTTCTGTACGATTTTTAATATTAGTATTACTTTTTGTATTTAGTATATTTCTTATAATCGCCAGACCTAATTTAATTAGTATTTTGTTGGGTTGAGATGGCTTAGGTTTAATTTCATATTGTTTAGTAATTTATTATAATTCGTTAAAGAGATATTTAGCTGGTATAATTACTTGTTTAATTAATCGTTTAGGGGATATTGGTTTATTAATTTCAATTAGTTGAATATTTAGATATGGTAGTTGAATATTTATATTTTATACTAATTTAATTGATCAATATTTGTGTTACTTGGTTATTTTATCTTCATTTACTAAAAGAGCTCAAATTCCCTTTTCTAGTTGACTACCGGCAGCTATGGCCGCCCCTACCCCGGTTTCCTCTTTAGTCCATTCTTCAACTTTAGTTACGGCCGGAGTTTATCTTTTAATACGATTTTTTAATAAATATATAGTTAATAATATTTATATTGTTTTTATTAGTTTATTAACTATAATTATATCCTCGTTATGTGCTAGTTACGAATTTGATTTAAAAAAGATCATTGCCTTGTCTACCCTTAGTCAGTTAGGTTTGATAATGTGTACTTTATTTATAGGTTTAGCAGATTTGTCTTTTTTTCATTTATTAACTCACGCTATGTTTAAATCTCTATTGTTTTTATGTTCAGGCATTATCATTCATTTAATGGGTAATTGCCAGGATATTCGTTTTATGGGAAGTGTATGTTTTTCAATACCAATTACTTTTGGTTGTTTTAATTTAGCTAATATAGCATTGTGTGGGTTTCCATTTTTAGCTGGATTCTATTCAAAAGATTTTATTATAGAAAATTTTTGTTTTAACGGCTTAAATTTAATAGTAATGATTTTATTTTACTTAAGTTTAGGGTTAACTTCCTTTTATAGAATTCGTTTATTTTATTATACAATTATTACTAAGTTTAATTATTTAAGATTTCATAATATTAGTGAAAATATCAGTATAATAAAGTATAGAATTATATTTTTATGTTTTTTTTCTGTAGTTTTTGGTTGTATATATATATGACTTTTAAATTTGGATTTAAGTTATTTATTGTTACCATTTTATTTAAAATTATTAACTTTAATTATAGTACTACTTGGGTTATATTTAGGTTTTGAGATTTCTTATATTAAAATAACATATAAATTTCCTACCGCATATTATTTTATGAATGGTTCTATGTGATTTATATATAGATACTCCCATATAATTTATACTTATAATTATTTATTTAGTAAAAATTTTATAATAAACATATATTGAGGGGAATTTTTTGGGGGGATAGGATTTTCTTATGTTTTACTTAAAATATCCAATCTTATTCAATTATATCATTTTAATTCTTTTAAAATTTTCACTATGATTATTTTGATTTGATTAATTATTTTAATTTGTTTCTATAGCTTATTTAGAGCACACCTTTGAAGTTGGTGGGGAAATTTTTTATTTAGGAACATTCATAGACTTAATTTATAGTCATTTTTTTAATGAAAATAAAATGTTTTAATAAACTATATGAAGGGAAAAACGGAGTTGAACCGCTTAAGGAAATAGTTAGAAGCTCTTCCTTTGCCAATTCCCCCTTAATTGGATATAAAAATCAATTACCTTATTAACATTAAGGTGCCTCTCTCTCTTTCTTTGGCTTCAATTAAAACATGAGGGTTTAATTCCCTTTAATTTAGGTCGAAACTAAGTGTATAATTTACTTCTATGTTATATTTATATAATAAGATTAATTCTTATCAGAATACCTTTTGATTGCAAATCAAATATTATTGTTAACTATAATCCTATATTATTCAGTTCAATTAATTATACCATTTTTTCACTCATGCATTAAACCTATAATTAGAATAATAATAAATAGTACTGAAGTTATTATTCAATACTTTATTATAACTGTTTTTATAGTAATAATTATTGGTATAATTATAATAATTTCAATATCAAAAATCAAGAAAATTACAGCAATTATAAAAAAGTGGATAGAAAATGGCAGTCGATTATAAGATATTGAGTTGAAGCCACACTCAAATGGGGTAGATTTTTGTATATCAAAGATTGTTTTTTTTCTTAGAGTAGTAATTATAATAAATATAATTATAATAATTGTTATAATAGTAATTAATGAGTCTATTATTAATTTAATTATTCATTTTTAATTTAAACCTTTTAATTGGAAGTTAAATATACTTTTTATACTAAATGAATATTTAGCAACCCCATCAATATACTGATGTATATAGGAATAGTCATACAACATCTACGAAATGTCAATATCAAACAGCTGATTCAAATCCTACGTGGTGATCTTTAGTTATATGTAATTTAATAATTCGTATTATTGAGATTATAATGAATAAGGTTCCAATAATTACGTGGATTCCATGGAATCCTGTTCTTATAAAAAAGGTTGAACCGTATACTGAATCTGCAATAGTGAAAGGTGCCTCTAAATATTCAATTGCTTGAAGAATAGAAAAGTAAAGACCTAGTAGGATAGTTAATATTATTCTTTGGGTAGTTTGAGTTAGTTTATCATTTAGAATTGCGTTGTGAGCTCATGTGATTGATACTCCTGAAGACAATAAAATTATCGTATTTAATATAGGAATTCTTATTGGGTTAAAAGATTTAATTCCTATTGGTGGTCATTGTATACCAATTTCTACGTTGGGTGATAGTCTTCTATGGAAAAATGCTCAAAAAAAAGATGAAAAGAATAAAACTTCTGATATAATAAATAAAATTATACCATACTTTATTCTTTTTACTACTTTGTTTGTATGTAGTCCTTGGAAAGTTGATTCTCGAACTACATCCCGTCATCATTGAATTATGGTTAATAGTGTAATAATTAAACCTATTATTATTAGTCATAAATGATTTAAATGAAATCATAATACAGTCCCTGAAGTTAATGATATTAATCCTATTGATCCTGTAAGAGGCCAAGGTCTGTTTTCTACTAAATGAAATGGGTGATTTTTCATATTAAATTTCTCTAGAGTATAATGTAGATAAAGTTATAAATACATACGATTGAATAAACGCTACAGCTAATTCGAATATTATTAAAATTATAAATATCCATATTATTATTATTATTATTATAAAGTTTTCAGCTAAATTATTACCTAGCAAAGATATTAATAGATGCCCCGCAATTATATTTGCTGTTAGTCGTACTGCAAGAGATCCCGGACGAATAAAGTTACTAATAGATTCAATTAATACTATAAATGGTATCAAAATATTAGGGGTACCAATTGGTACTAGGTGTGAAAATATGTGATTTGTTTTATTAATTCAACCAAATAGTATTATAGAAAGTCATAGGGTAAGTGCCATTGATATAGAAAATGTTAAATGAGCTGTTGCTGTAAAAATATAAGGAAATAATCCTATAATATTGTTAATTAATAAATATATAAATATTCTTACAAAAATAATTGATGGTTCGTATTTTTTTAAATGTAAAATAGTTTCTTGTGTTAATTTTTTATATAGTTCTATTAATATATTAATTATTTTATTAGGTCTATTTCAATATTGTCCTGGAATAATTAAAAGTATGATAAATATAGATAATCAATTTAATGATAAGTTTCCTGAACTTGGATCAAATACTGAAAATAAGTTTATTATCATTTTCAATTAATTTTTTTAATTTTATTTTCTGTATTATTTTTGAATATATTTTTCTTAGTAAAATAAATATTTATAATCATTAATATTATTATAATAATTGTTGAAATTATAATAGTTGTTCATCATATGGGGGCTATTTGAGGTATATAGAAATACTTATTACAAGTAATTTAAACTTGACGAGTTAATGTTTTATATTAAACTAATTTCTCCATTAAGAGTATTCGCTTTTACTATAATTTGGTTTAAGAGACCAACACTTGCATTTAAGTAACTTAATGAATTTTATTATTGAATAAATCTTTTAATTCAATTATTAAATGTTTTTATGTTTACTGATTCTATTACAATTGGTATAAATCTATGATTTGCCCCACAAATTTCTGAACATTGACCATAAAATACTCCTGGGCGTATAGTTAAAATTCCCCCCTGGTTAATTCGACCTGGTGTTCCATCAATTTTAATCCCTAATCTAGGAATTGTCCATGAATGAATTACATCTGTGGATGTCACTAAAATTCGTATTTTAGTATTAAAGGGTATAATAATTCGATTATCAACTTCCAATAATCGATATTCATTTTTTTCTAAGTTTTCAGTCTTTTTTATGTAAGATTCAAATTCAATTTTTTTGAAGTCTGAATATTCATAAGTTCAATATCATTGATGACCAATCGCTTTTAAAGTAATTAGTGGCTTATTAATTTCTTCAATTAAATATAAAATTTTTAGTGAAGGTATAGCAATAATTACTAATAATATAGCTGGTATTAATGTTCAAATTAATTCAATTAATTGCCCCTCTATAAGGTTTCGGTTTGATAGTTTGTTTATAGTTAATGAAATTATTATGTAAATTACTGTTGAGGTAATTATTATAATAATTATTATAGTATGATCGTGAAATAAGATTAATTGTTCCTTAATAGGTGAAACTGCGTCTTGAAATCTCAATATTTTTCATGTAGCTATTTTCAGTGAAATAAACATATTTATATATGAGTCTTAAATTCATTGCACTAATCTGCCACACTGAATTATTTAATTAATAATGGCAATTCATTGTAAGAGTGTTCTCTTGGCGGGGTTATTTGAAGTCATTCAATAGATGAATTATTATTAAAGTTATTTAGAGAAATTCGTTTAGAAATTATTCTTTCTCAAATAATGAAGATAAGTATTATAATTCTTACTATAGAAATAATTCTCCCTAACGAAGACATTAGATTTCATGATAAATATATATCAGGGTAATCAGAATATCGGCGAGGTATTCCTCTTAAACCTAAGAAATGTTGAGGAAAAAATGTTGTATTTACACCAATAAATATTACTGAAAATTGTATCTTTAGTCATTTAGGATTTAAAGTTAGTCCTGTAAATAAAGGATACCATTGAATAAATCCTGCTATAATTGCAAATACAGCTCCTATAGATAATACATAGTGAAAATGTGCAACTACATAATATGTATCATGTAAAATTACATCAATAGATGAATTAGATAGGATAATTCCTGTTAATCCACCAACAGTAAATAAAAATACAAACCCCCCTGCTCAAATTATTGAAATTGAAAATTTAGAAGAAATTCCATGTATAGTTGCTATTCAACTAAAAATTTTAATTCCTGTGGGTACAGCAATAATTATAGTTGCTGATGTAAAATAAGCCCGAGTGTCAACGTCTATCCCTACTGTAAATATGTGATGAGCTCAAACAACAAATCCCAGGATACCAATAGATATTATAGCATATACTATACCAATATATCCGAATGATTCTTGCTTTCCACTTTCTTGAGAAATAATATGTGAAATTAATCCAAATCCAGGTAAAATAAGAATATATACCTCAGGGTGCCCAAAGAATCAAAATAAGTGTTGATATAAAATAGGGTCACCTCCTCCTGAAGGATCGAAGAATGTTGTGTTAATATTTCGGTCAGTTAGTAATATAGTAATTGCACCTGCCAACACTGGTAATGACAATAATAGTAAAATTGCTGTAATTAAAACTGATCACACAAATAATGGGGTTCGTTCTATAGATATTCCTGTTGGTCGCATGTTTATTACAGTAGTGATGAAATTTACAGCGCCTAGAATGGATGAAATACCTGCTAAGTGTAGGGAAAAAATAGACATATCAACTCTAGGACCTGCGTGGGCGATATTTCCTGATAATGGGGGATATACAGTTCACCCAGTCCCCACCCCTATTTCCACTATTGATCTTGATAATAACAGGGTTAGTGAGGGTGGTAGTAGTCAAAATCTTATATTATTTAATCGAGGGAATGCTATGTCTGGTGCACCAATTATTAATGGTAAGAGTCAATTTCCGAAACCCCCAATCATAATTGGTATAACCATGAAAAAAATTATAATAAATGCATGTGAAGTTACAATAACATTATATACTTGATCATTATTAATGAATGCCCCGGGCTGTGCTAATTCAATACGAATAATTATTCTTAGTATTATTCCTACTATGCCTGATCAAATTCCAAATAAAAAGTATAAAGTTCCAATATCTTTATGATTTGTCGAGTAAAATCATTTTTTCATATTGAATTAATTATGTTGAGATGTCTGAATTATAAGAAATAAACTGTAAATTTATTAATGGATTAAATCCTCTCAATAGAATTTTATATAAGACTTATTCTAGAGAATATTTTTAACTTTGAAGGCTATAAGTTTTTAATTAACTTAAAGTCTTCAAAGGATTTTAATAATGTTTTATAGTTTAATTAAAATATTAAATTGCAAATTTAATGATGATTTCAAAAAATCTAAGACTTTTAAATTGATTATTTATATAAAACTAATAATTGTTAATATTATTCTTATTAAAGTTACATTAGTAATTATTAAAAAATATATAGGCTTATTTATTGAAATTATTATTCATTTTTTTATATAATTATAGGTTATTATAGAATTAAATGTTATTCGTGTGTAAAATATTATAATTAAAATTGATGTTAATGTTAAAAATATAACAATTATATATTGATTTTCTATAATTAATGTTTGAATAATAATTAATTTAATAAAAAATCCTATTGTCAGGGGGAATCCTCTTATTGATAATATATTAATTCATATATTAATTTTTAATATTATAGAAAATTCATTAAATAGCAATTGATTTATGTAATTAATTTTTATTAATATAAAATATCTTATTAATATTAATAAAATTATAGAATAAATCACTAAGTAGATTAATGATACTATTAATTTATTGATTGTTGTTAATATAATTCTTATATTATAAATTGATGATCATCCCAATGCTTTACGTATGGATGATTGATTTAAAGCTGAAATTGATCTAACAGTTATACTTATTATTGTAATGATTGTTAATAATTCATTTGAATTTAATTGGAATATAATGATTATAGGTTGAATTTTTATAATAGTTAGTAAAATAAATATAGATTGATATGATAGAAATTCAATAATTATTATAATTCAGTTATGAAATGGTACTAAACCCAATTTAATTAGTATAGATAATTTTATTATTAGTTCCATTTTTATATTAACCCCAATTAATATAGAAATTGTTCTAATGAGAAATATTGTAGATGCAATTCTTTGAATAATAAAATATTTTGTTATAGATTCTGATCTTATTTGATTATTTTGGTTCCCTATTAGTGGAATAAATGAAATTATAGATATTTCTAATCCCATTCATATGGAAATTCAACTGTTAGAAGATCTTGTTATAATAACCCCAATTATTATAACATTAAGTAAAATTATATTAGTAGAATTTATTTTTATTAGAAAAAAGAATTTAATTCTATATTTAGGGTATGAACCTAATAGCTTTTTTAGCTTATTTTTCTTTTTATGTAATTTGTTGTATGATGCATATAAAATTTTGATTTTTAAGGTTTAAGTTTAATTCTTAAAGTTACATTTTAATAGAGGTACAAAATATACTTAATTTATTCTATCAAAATAATCCTTTAATCAGGCACCCTATT